TAGATCTACCCCCCGAAGGAACCGGATATGATAATTTTTTATCATCCGGCTCGAGCAAAAGAAGCAAAGGGATCAAATAGGAATGCTTATATGTAATAAAGTAAGAAAACTTTTACCAGATTCCATCCCTTTATCCACAACAACCTAGGCTCTGGTCTTACAAGTAAATACTCAACACCCCAATAGGCTTACAAAGTTGATCATGATAAAATGCTTTCTGGGTCGTCTCAAACCTCTATATTTTTGTTTATACCCAAGATAGTTGGATACTTTTTACATGCAAAGGAAAGGGTTTACTTGTTACTAACAAAGTGTAGCCTATGTTCTTCTTTAGATCCTTTGTTTCACTCCGATAATGTTATCAATCTAATCAATGCAAAAGAAATGAATGCATTTTCATACTATTAGTAAAATAGATAGAAAAAAATCTGAATTATGCTACCTCATTACTTAGTAGACTGGATCTTACGAAGCCTATAAACACAACCCGACTTAGGTCTACTGTGGATCATAGAAAAAATTATCTTCAATCGAACCGACTTACACGAGATTACGCCGATGGTTGAAACAAGAACACGTTTGATTATGAATTAAAATGTGGCAGATAATTAAGAGCATATGTCTGCACGGCCAAATCAGTAGTTCAAGTCACACATTGCCATAATCCATTTTTTCTCTTCGGAGAATTCACTTCAACTATTCGTATCAAATAAAATACAGTACATAGTTGAAGAGAAATATCCAAAGACATGTCTTATTCTTTTCAATAATCCATACTTATAGCAATGAAAACCTATTGGTCCTCTACCAAGTGAAAAACTATTTTTTATTCCAAATAGTTATGATCTATCTTTTCTATAAAGGACCTGAAATACCTTGTTTACGTATCATTGAAAAGTGCATTAACATAAATACAGCAGTAAGAAGAGGCAATACAAAAGTATGTAAACTATAAAACCGAGTTAAAGTGAATTGTCCCACACTAGCACTTCCACGTAATAACTCTACCAAAGGCGATCCTATTACAGGAATACCTTCAGGTACACCTGTTACAATTTTTACCGCCCAATAACCAATTTGATCCCGAGGTAAAGAATAACCAGTTACACCAAAAGATGTGGTCAATACAGCCAGAACCACACCCGTAACCCAAGTCAATTCGCGGGGTTTTTTAAACCCACCCGTGAGATATACACGAAATACATGCAGGATCATCATTAGGACCATCATACTTGCCGACCATCGATGAACCGATCGGATTAACCAACCAAACTTAGTTTCCGTCATTATGTATTGAACAGAGTCAAAAGCCTCAGTAACGGTTGGACGATAGTAAAAGGTCATAGCAAATCCCGTAGCTACTTGTACTAAGAAACAAGTAAGCGTAATTCCTCCTATACAATAAAATATATTGACATGAGGAGGCACATATTTACTCGTTATATCATCTGCAATCGCCTGAATCTCTAGACGTTCTTCAAACCAATCATAGATTTTATTGAGATAGGTAAACCAAAGAAACTCCCTCTCTTAGAACTGTATATGAGACTTTTATCTCGTACAGCTCAAGCAGAAACACCTCAAATTGCAATATATATTATATGTAATAAATTATTTAAAACTTATGAATACTCCTATTTTTTCTTTTCTCTAAAGATCACAAAAAAATACGAAAGCTCTTTTTTTGTGATGATAATGCCACAATATCAAGTTGGCTCATTCATATGTTGATTGTTACAGGCTTCTTGAATTTTCTCTTTACCTATTTCTTTGATTTAGTCTTTTTGTTTGTATACATAGAACATTATAAATTAAATAAATAGAATCTGGTTTTACTATATTTTTTCTTTATTATTGATAGGAATTTATCTTGTTAGGACTCTATGAATAGACTGAAACCTCAGATTCATACTAAAACCACCCTGATTCAATAAAATCTCCAAACCAAGCTAAGACCAAATAACGATTCCATGAGTAAAAACCACAAGATCATCACTTATTCATTGAATCGATCTAATGACTAAAAATAAAAAAAAAAAAACGCACGTATTTTTTTGTACAAAATAAGCATAAATAGAAACTTGAAAGAATAAAAACCGTTCATAGTTTGAATTTATAATGTTATTTCTTTTTGAAAATTTGTTGGATTCCGTTCATTAAGGTATGAATATTAAGTATGAATCATAGTTCCAATATTTCTTGATTTATTTCATATATTCCGTTATTCCGTGTTCCAGATATTAAAATCTATATCCGACGAGGTAGAACCATCTCTATCAAGAAAGATGACAGACCCGTTCTCTGTATTATCAATAGAAGCCATTCTAACAAGTCACACACTCATATTCCGGAAATACAGTACATAAAAAATAAATTCCACGGTCGAACTACCAAAATAGAATGGACTAAAACCTAAAAAAAGATTCTCTTTGTATTGCAAAGCTACGATTTCGTATATCTTATGGATCTAATTCATTGAAATTCCATACAGTAAAACGGAAGAATTATAAATTTCCAAAATAATAGATAGAAATATTGAAAAAAGAGCCATTGCAACACCCATCAAAGGGGTAGTTCCCCACCCGGGAGCCACTTTACCATATTCCGAATTTAATGGTTTTAATAACGATCCTGTGTTAGTTCGTTTTGAAACAGATTTAGAACTAACCTCAATGGTTTGTGTAGCCATAAATCCTAGTATATTGATTAAGATATGTTGACTTTGTATACCATTACGTTGTAAATAAATAATCTTATCATAGATATATTGCGATCTTGAAATTATATAACAATGGAAACAGCAACCCTAGTTGCCATCTCTATATCTGGTTTACTTGTCAGTTTTACTGGGTACGCCTTATATATCGCTTTTGGGCAGCCCTCTCAACAACTACGAGATCCATTCGACGAACACGGGGACTAGTTGAAGTAATGAGCCCTCTAAGAGGGCTCATTACTTCAATTGAGATAATGAAAAATAATTTCATCTTTTTTGTTTTGTTGGAACTTTAGGAGGTTCTCGAAAAAAGATAGCGAAAAAAATAATTCCTAGAGTCGAGACTAAAAGGAATGTATAAACCAATGCTTCCATAGATTCAATCGTGATTTACAATTATAACTTCCGTACCTAATTATGTTTATTTGTGATTATTTCACGGAGAAAGAAAGAGCAGGAGTCAAAGAGCGTACAATGGTTTAAATCAATATTTCTATGATACCCTGCCTATGTCAACTGCTCCAAATAAAATTAAATAGAAGCGAAAAAGTGTTGTATCAGACTACCTGTCTTCTTGTAGTTGGATCTCCAAGTTTTTGGAATGTTCCAAATTCTACTTGAGCATCCAAATCTGGGTCAATACCAGCAAAAACATCTCGGAACAGGGTTCTCGCACCATGCCAAATATGTCCGAAGAAAAAGAGCAAAGCAAAGGAAGCATGTCCAAAAGTAAACCAACCTCTTGGACTGCTACGAAAAACCCCATCCGATTTCAACGTAGCACGATCAAATTCAAAAATTTCACCCAATTGAGCGCGTCGAGCATATTTTTTAACAGTAACAGGATCGCTATAACTGACTCCGTTGAGTTCGCCACCATAAAACTCAACAGTTACACCTACTTGTTCGACACTATACTTCGATTCTGCCCTTCTAAAAGGAACATCCGCTCTAACAATTCCGTCTATGTCTATCAAAACAACTGGAAATGTTTCAAAAAAAGTAGGCATACGACGTACAAAAAGTTCGCGCCTTTCTTTATCTCTAAAGATGGGGTGTCCTAACCATCCAACAGCTATTCCATCACCGTTGTCCATTGAACCCGCTCTAAATAATCCCCCCTTTGCTGGATTATTGCCTATGTAATCATAAAAGGCCAATTTTTCAGGAATTTTAGACCAAGCTTCCGATAAACTTTTATTTTCGGAGAGACCAGTGCCAACTATTCGATATATTTCTTGCTGGAAGTATCCCTGATCCCATTGATAACGAGTGGGGCCAAATAATTCGATCGGCGTAGTTGCTGAACCATACCACATGGTTCCAGCAACTACAAAAGCGGCAAAAAAAACAGCAGCAATACTACTGGAAAGAACGGTTTCAATATTGCCCATACGTAATCCTTTGTATAGACGTTGGGGCGGGCGGACACAAAGATGGAATAGGCCCGCTAATATCCCCAATGTCCCTGCTGCAATATGATGAGAAGCTATGCCTCCTGGAACAAAAGGATCAAAACCTTCCACACCCCACGCCGGAATTACGGGTTGTATTTTTCCAGTTAGTCCATAAGGATCAGAAACCCATATTCCAGGACCATACAAGCCAGTTACATGAAATGCACCAAAACTAAAGCAAGCCACTCCTGAGAGAAATAAATGAATTCCAAATATTTTGGGTAAATCCAAAACGGGTTTTCCTATACGGTCATCAAAAAATATTTCTAGATCCCAATAGACCCAATGCCAAATAGCGGCCAAGAAGCACAAACCAGAAAATGCAATATGTGCCCCTGCCACACCTTCATAACTCCAAATACCTGGATTAGTTATAGCCCCCCCTGTGATACTCCAACCACTCCATGAATTGGTTATTCCTAAACGAGTCATAAAGGGTATAACGAACATACCTTGTCTCCACATTGGATCAAGAACTGTGTCAGAGGGATCAAAAACTGCTAATTCATATAGAGCCATCGAACCGGCCCAACCAGAAACCAGAGCTGTATGCATTATATGGACAGCAATTAACCGACCGGGATCATTCAATACGACGGTATGAACACGATACCAAGGTAAACCCATAGAAATACCTCTTAAATAAAAGAAAAAATTAAATTTTATTGCATTGGAAAAAATTATGGACCTCGTCCCTTTCAGTAGATTATCGCGAAACAGGGATTTCTATTTTTCTATTCTATTGGTATTCTGTTTGTAGGAACAAAGAGAAACAGATTTATTTTATACCCGATAAGTACCAATATGCAATGAGGGGTTAATACCACTTTATTTTATATGAGCAACTGTGTGTTCCTATCAGCTTTCAAAGGACCCGCCTATTCGTAAGAATTTGACTTTACTAAGATTTTTTTTTTGTTTTCTTTAGATTAAACTTTTCTAATCTACAATTTGTTGATGATTATGATAAAAAAGGTTAATATTATGAAGATAATAAACCCATTGTTACGTTTCCACATCAAAGTGAAATAGAGTCCTTAAAGTCCTTATTTTTTTATTGCATGCCTATTGGTGTTCCAAGAGTACCCTTTCGACTTCCTGGAGAGGCATATTCAACTTGGATTGACATATAGTGCGGCTTGTCAGATATCTTGGGTCATATGGGATTTCCCCGTTATCTTTCCGAGATATCCTATGTTTCACCCTAAAATGTAAAATGGTTGATTGAATCATCAAAAAATTGAAGCGTGAAGTACAATTAATTAGATCCTTTTTTGTGGGGGGGTTCGGATTAATATTATCAATTACAATTCAAATAGTTTATGGTTGACTTGGCTGAACCAATAAAATAAAATGAAGTATCCAGGCTCCGTTTAGAAAACACGAATGGGAAATATATGTATTATTTTCGTATGAATGATATTAATTAAAAAAAAAGTAAGGTTGTGTAGCAAAGCAAAAAGAAACGGTAATTTTATTAGGAACATTTGTCCTATATATGCAAATAAAAATAAAGTGGATCTTTACCCGGAGTAGAGCATAAACCTAAAAATATTAAAGAGTCCCATTCAGGAACAAGAAAATAGCATCGTGATTTGGATTGAATATCGGTGAAAACAATACATCAATGAAAAGTTAGTTCGATAAGTTTAACGCCTTCTTGTCGAATTCTAGGGAAAAGGAAAAAACGTAGCCTTTTTGAAATATGTGAAATAGGAAATAAAAAAGTTCCTTTGTTAGAAGGAACCTGCTAGGAAAAAAGAAAGTGGCGGAAATATACAATACACATTGATTTTTCCCCAATTGTTTTGAACCGTATGCATCAAAAGGTGCATGTATGGTTTCGAAGGGAGATAGTTTAATCCTAATTAACCGACTTTATCGAGAAAGACTCCTTTTTTTAGGCCAGGGGGTTGATAGTGAGATCTCGAATCAACTTATTAGTCTTATGGTATATCTCAGTATAGAAAATGATACCAAAGATTTATTTTTTTTTATAAACTCTCCCGGTGGGTGGGTAATACCTGGAGTTGCTATTTATGATACTATGCAATTTGTGCGACCAACTGTACATACAATATGCATGGGATTAGCCGCTTCAATGGGATCTTTTCTCTTGGTCGGAGGGGCTATTACCAAACGTCTAGCATTCCCTCACGCTTGGCGCCAATGAGTTTTTTTTATTTGAAAGACAAAAGAAAACTATGCCTTCGCCATATGAAATAGGAATATTAAGTAATAATAGCATGGCACTTCGAATTCGATATGAAAATTATTTTTATTCTTTTTCAAAACCAAAACATTAGATTATGTATCGAGCGAGTAGGATGAGATTAAAAAATATTTTCGTTTTTATATATCGGGAGTTTGTTTCAGCGGCACAAACTTTTAAACTTTTTTGTTTTCACACGGGGAGGCTATGAACAATCTTTATGTTATGAAAGAGTACGAAAAAAATAAAATTGATTCTTTTTCCCTTAACTTATTCTATTTTTTTATTTGATTGAATCGAAAAGAAACTTTGGGATTGCCGGCTTACGAAATAAATATATAAAGCAACGGAGCCATCATAGTATTTCGCTCGGTAAAAGAAAGTAAAGATGGCAAACTGGAAAATTTACAGATCTAGATCTGATAGTTTTTATTTTTCTTCGATGGAAAGTGAAAGTAAATTACATTGTAGAGCCGTATGCAACGTGCAAAAGATGCCTGTACGGTTGTTCAATTTGCTCTTTTTTCTTCGCCTCATCATGAGAAATAGAATAACTTTTTTTATGTCACATCATCAGGGTAATGATTCATCAACCTGCTAGTTCTTATTTTGAGGCCCAAACAGTAGAATTTGTCCTAGAAGCGGAAGAACTTCTGAAATTGCGCGAAACCCTGACAGAGATTTATGTACAAAGAACGGGCAAACCCTTATGGGTTGTATCAGAAGACATGGAAAGAGATGTGTTTATGTCAGCAACAGAAGCCCAAGCTCATGGAATTGTTGATCTTGTAGCAGATGACGGATGAATGAAACTGCCCTGTATTTCACGCAAATAGCCTGATTCGGTATTTTATCTTTTTACTGAATTCAAAATTCTATTAACTAAATTATCTGGTTAGGATCGATCTAAACCATCCCATTATGGATATGATTCATCATGCCAACTATTAAACAACTTATTAGAAATACAAGACAGCCAATCAGAAATGTCACAAAATCCCCTGCTCTTCGGGGCTGTCCTCAGCGTCGAGGAACATGTACTAGGGTGTATGTGCGACTCGTTCAAACCTATATAGTATAATTGAGGACAAAATAAAAACCTATGAATAGGATAGAATCGAAGAACTCTATTCATTATCGAAATTTAAAAAATGAATCTATCATATCCTTATTGTTTGTGTATGAAACTTATGGTTTTATATTGGTGTAAATTTATTCACCTCAATTTATGATAAGAAAAAAGTCTCCAGTGGTAGCAAATGCTTATTTCATTAAGCGGAGAAATCCTTATTGTCTTTAAACTTATGCTCGCATTCTTGAAAGAACTAACGGACTAACAGGATCAGCTACCCAGCCAATTTTCCTAATTAAATACCGTTACTATACAAATCGATCTTATTGTGAAAGATCTAGTACTAGATAATTCATAGGTAGAGCAATGTGAACTGTACAAGTGACCAATAACCTTGTTAGTTAAATGAAGGGAAGGCGGCTCCGGTGTATATAGAGGACCTCACCGTTTTATTGTTTTATTTAAAAAAGAACCATAGAAACGATGGAACCTACCATTTCATTTAGTTTATCCATTCATTTATATCTATTTTGGTGTAAAATGCCTAGAAAAAAAGAAACAAACAAATAGGGTGGTCGGGAGGGAAGAGTTATAGTAGCAAAAGCCGTTGGAATTTTTATTTTATACATTGGAACAATCGTTTTGTTATTCTATAGAAAGGGAAAATAATAACTAAAAGAAAAAAAAATGCATTTAGTTATTAATCAAAGTGCCATTTAGTCAATGACCAGAATTATACGAGGATATATAGCTCGGAGGCGTAGAACAAAAATTCGTTTATTTGCAGCAAGCTTTCGAGGAGCTCATTCAAGGCTTACTCGAACTATTACTCAACATAAAATAAGAGCTTTGGTTTCGGCTCATCGGGATAGAGATAGAAAAAAGAGGGATTTTCGTCGTTTGTGGATTCTTCGGCTAAACGCAGTAATTCGCGGGAATAGGGTATCGCATAGTTATAGTAAATTAATACACGATCTGCAGAAGAAGCAATTGTTTCTTAATCGTAAAATACTCGCACAAATAGCTATATCAAATAGGAATTGTCTTTATATAATTTTAAATGAGATCATGAAATAAGGAGATTGGAAGAAATGCATCGAAATGATTTAAACGGCGTTACCCGGAGAATAAACTCCGGGAAAGTGGAATCGAAATAAACGAAATTAGGATGATAAAAATAGAGAATTAAAATATAAATATTCAGAACATGTTCAATAAAAAAAAACATTATTCTGCGTTTGAGTTCGGATTGTAATTTGGATTCAATTGAAGAATGAGCTTATTTTTTTCTGGTTCCAAAGCCTAAGGTTCTAGGAGCGGGCTTGGTTCTTTCAAATTGTTTCTCATTATTAAGAAAGGGTAATAAAGATAAAATACGAGCCTGTTTTATAGCACTAGTAATTAATCGTTGTTGTTTCAAGTTCAATCTATTTACTCGTCTAGATAATATTTTTCCCTGTTCACTAATAAATCGACTAATTAAACTCATGTTTCTATAATCAATTCGATCCCCCGACCCAATCGGGGGCAATCGACTATGAAAAGATCGCTTGGATTTCAGAAAGCGTCGTTTGGGTTTATCCATAATTTTTTGATTCCTTATTCCGAAATCCTGGTTCCGACAGATTCAAATTAATTCAAATTACGAAATAGGATTTGTTTCTATTTGTTTGTTATATTATATTTATATATAGATATATATAAATAGACCATTATATATTATATAATGATGATAATAATGTTATTTTTTGCTGATATTTGACAGGTTTACATATAGAAACTAATGTAATCTATTTCTTTACCTCCCCATGAATCGTCTGTTTGAAACAATAGGGACAGAATTTTTTTAATTCCAATCGATTAGGCGTATTGTGTCGATTCTTTTGAGTAATATATCTGGAAATACCCGTGGATTCCTTATTAATACTCTTTCGAACACAGCTGATACACTCTAAAATAACCGTTACCCGGGCATCTTTACCACCTTTGGCCATGAACCTCCTTTGAATTTTTGATTGATTCAACTCTTATAGTTCCAATCCGAAATGAAGCAAGTAACAAAAAAATAGAAATTCCTAACTCGAACTAGAATGAAAAAAAGGGAATATCAACGCATCTGGGAAAAATCGATTGATCTCTATCAATAGACCCGCCAAAGATCCAAACCATAGAGTACTTATTACTGGTGCCGTAGAGAGATAAGTTTTTAGATCTCGCATTGAAAATCCTCCTTATTGTATTTTTATTGAAATACATTATATATGTAGTTAAGAATCGCTTCTAGTTAGAGGTGGAATTCCTAATTAAAAAAATGTACAATCATTCGGTAGATAAACTTTCCTTCTCTTAAAACATAAAAAAAGATTCCTTCCTGAGCATTTGGGTTTCATATGTATATCATTTATTTATGTTATTATTATATGTTATATAAAAAAAATGAGACCAAAAAACATAAATAAATGATGCATATCAATGAAAGAAATACCGATAATGATACTGTAACTCAATTGAAAGAAGGGATGTAGCGCAGTTTGGTAGCGCGT